CCTTACGTAAGGATTATATTGCCCCCAATTTTTATGAAATACAAGATGCGCATTGAATGACAAGAAAATCACTTCCACTTATCCAATTTCAACAAGAACGCGGATTAGACTTTCTGTTCTAGATTAACGAGAATAAGTGAGGTCTCTTTTGTATTAGAGAATTATGTATAGGCTACTAAAATTGGAATTCTTCCATTTATTTGGAAGATACTTAGTGCCTATGAGTCGAACTAAATTTATAGTATAAATCAACCAAGTTCTACATCACGAGCCTTGTACTGCACCTACTGCTTAGACCCATTTTAGAAAGTTGTATCGAAACAAATTAGGAGCAACACAAGTACAAAGAAATTAAAGAGGATCAAATTCGATTTATTTGTATCTTATTCGAACCAAATCTTGTCTATTTCAACTTCGACTTTTTTCAACCAACCAACCGAACCTTTCAAATATGTATGAAGTATTAACATTCTTTTTGCTTTTTGAACGAATACGAATAAAAAAAAATAAAATCTAATTTCGTTTTATAAACTTTTTTTTAGAATTTAAGAAACCCTACCCATCTATAAAATAGGTGGGGTCTATATTGCCAAGATAGGTAAATTGATTAAGATCTAGATTATAAATCAATATGTATCTCGTAATAATAATAAAAAAAAAAAAAAGACCTTGTCCAAATTAACCCTGTGCCAGGAACCAGATTTGAACTGGTGACACGAGGATTTTCAGTCCTCTGCTCTACCAGCTGAGCTATCCCGACCATTCCCGGCGTAGTAACCCATACTCATTATACTCATTTTATTATTTTAGTTGATGACTGGGTTCTATGTCAATTAAAGGGAAAGGAGAGATTACAAATTTTTCTCCAAGTCCTTTAATTTCTTTAATCTTCAAAAAGACCACTTTTTCAGTTTCAGTATTCGTAAAGCTATTGATTGTGAATGATTTAAATCGGGATTCTTTGCTCAATTTGGATGTGCATTCTATATCACACGGGAGAAGAGAAAGTCGTCCATCTGCGTTTGTCAAAGAATCAGAAAAAGAAAGAAATTTTTAACTGAAAGATAGAGGGTAGGACAAAGATTTTGGGAGTCAAATAGACTTGTTTGGGGATAGAGGGACTTGAACCCTCACGATTTTAAAAGTCAACGGATTTTCCTCTTACTATAAATTTCATTGTTGTCGGTATTGACATGTAGAAGGGGACTCTATCTTTATTCTTGTCCGATTGATCAGTTCTTGAAAAGATTTATCGGACTCTGGAGTGAATGATTTGATGAATAAAAATTCTATTTTTTTTTTCAATGAATTCACACCAATTCTTATATTTTGTATTTTTCATATAGAAAAATACATCTATAGATTCGGGTCATCGTTAATCATTTGTTATAGTATTCAATAGATAGGTTTATCCTTGACCCTTTCTGACGTTTCGGTGGAAAGATTCCTTTAACCGTGCCTCCATTTGCTAGAACAGCTTCCATTGAGTCTCTGTACCTATCCCTTTTTCGGTTTCTGAACCTTTCTTTTGATAAAAGATAAAACAGGATTTGGCTCAGGATTGCCCTTTTTTTGAATTCCGGGGTTTCCCTGAATTTGAAAGTTATCACTTAGTAGGTTTCCATACCAAGGCTCAATCCAATTAAGTCCGCAGCGTCTACCCATTTCGCCATATCCCCCTTCGTTTTGAAATTAGGATCTTATTAGAATCTAATTCCTTTTTTCTTTTATTTAAACTGGAACCCTTGAGTTTATTAGCTAGGTAACTAGTTAATAAATATATTTTCTGTATCTATATAAAACCTGGAGTTGATACAATCAAATTGGATTTTATTATTTTTGTATCAGCAATTCAATATAGATTGATCTACCATATTACCATATTATATATATATGTTTCTCTTCTGTGCGTTTTTCACTGAAATTTTGGATAGTTAAAAGATCCATTTTTTTCTATAGTTTTACAGACACTATACAATAGTGTATTGAGTTCCTCTGCATAGAGGATTTATATTATGTGGGCCTGCTTAGCTCAGAGGTTAGAGCATCGCATTTGTAATGCGATGGTCATCGGTTCGATTCCGATAGCCGGCTTTTGTGTATTTTTCATTGTTTTCTTTAATACTTTTTTTTTTTTTAATGGATAATCTTCCTTTGAAATAAAAGACTATTCCAAAAGTGTCTTCCCCCTTTTCTAAAATCCATGAATTTCTTAAACTCCCAACTATAGTCAGAAAAAGTTTCTTTTCTTTTTCTAGTTATTAGTTATATAAATATCATATAAAAAGGATGACTGTTTATCCAAAAAAATAATTCGAAAAAAAAAAAATAAGGAGTGATTATGTCGCGTTACCGAGGTCCTCGTTTCAAAAAAATACGTCGTTTGGGGGCTTTACCAGGATTAACTAAAAAAAGGCCTAAAGCCGTAAGTGATCTTAGAAACCAATCACGCTCCGGTAAGAAATCTCAATATCGTATTCGTCTAGAAGAAAAACAAAAATTGCGTTTTCATTATGGTGTTACAGAACGACAATTAATTAAATATGTTCGTATCGCCAGAAAAGCCAAGGGATCAACGGGTCAAGTTTTACTGCAATTACTTGAAATGCGTTTGGACAACATACTTTTTCGACTGGGCATGGCTTCGACTATTCCCGCAGCCCGCCAATTAGTTAACCATAGACATATTTTAGTAAATGGGCGGATAGTAGATATACCAAGTTATCGTTGCAAACCCCAAGATATCATTACGGCGAAAGATGAACAAAAATCCAGAACTCTGATTCAAAATTCTCTCAACTCTTCCTCTCATGAAGAAGTACCAAGCCATTTGACCCTGCGTCCAGTCGAATCTAAAGGATTAGTCAACCAAATAATAGATAGTAAATGGGTCGGTTTGAAACTAAATGAATTGTTAGTCGTAGAATATTATTCTCGTCAGACTTAAACCTAAACGAACCTTTGTTCGTTAAATTTTCTTCTCTTTCATACATAAAAAATGAAACAAAGGTTAAGTAAGAAAAAGACAGGTTTGATCGATATTTTATCCCTTTTTATGTATCATAAATCGAAGGGCTTCATGTTCTTTCTTTGCCGAATTCGTGCTAGTTGCCATGTGACGGCAACCAGACTAGAGAATCTATATCAATGAAAAGTCTAACTAGTGAACTAAGGGATTTAATCGGGTGTTAAAATGGGTCTAATTTCTCTTTAGGTACGGAAAGAGAGGGATTCGAACCCTCGGTAAACAAAAGCCTACATAGCAGTTCCAATGCTACGCCTTGAACCACTCGGCCATCTCTCCTCCATAATGATACTAATCAGGAACTAAAAGCCGAGTGAATGGCAAGTTCGCTATATTCCATTTTAGGGATACTACGACCAATCCATTTTAACTATTTTAACTTAACTATTATATTTAACAATTATACTATTATAATTATATATTAATTATATTAATTATATATAATATAATAATTAATATATTAAATATTAACAATATAATAATATATATATATATATTACTAAATATATATTACTAATTAACTACTATCTAGTATATTACTAATTATATTAATTTTAATTAATTTATATTATTAATTAATAATTAATTTAATATTAATATATAAAAATAAAATTAATATAGATATATTAAATAATATAAATATATTAAATATATTAAATAAATATATTAAAATATAATTATAAAATATAAATATAATTAAAAAATATAATTAAAATATAAATATAATTAAAAAAATAGAAATTTTTAAACAAAACAATAAAAAAAGTGGGGAGGTTATTCGATTTTCATTATAGAACGATTATTCGATCTTTTTATTGTTTCTATCATGATTCAATCAAAATATCGCGAGGTACTCGAATCTGTAACTTCACTGAAATATGAATAGATCGCTTTATTGGTATACTACTAGATTAGGATGAAATGGAATCTGGTTCAAATATTTCTTATCGATTCCTGTCAAGTCAAAAAGGATTAATTTTAATTAATTGTAATAGAAAACAAGACCCATAATCTTTTTTTTTTTTTATTTATTTTAATTAATAAAATAAAATATTATTAAAAAAATAATTATAAATTATATTTTATGTTATTTAGTACTGTACAGTTATTTTTTTCGTGGGATCATTTTCCCACGGAGGGGATGAGAAGACTTCGAGAATGGATTGCTAGCTATGCCTAGATCGCGGATAAATGGAAATTTTATTGATAAAACATTTTCAATTGTAGCCAATATCTTATTGAAAATAATTCCGACAACTTCAGGAGAAAAGGAGGCATTTACCTATTACAGAGATGGTGTGATTTGATTCGTTTTTTTTTTTTATTTTTATTTCGCGTACGAACTAGAGAAATGAAAAAAAAAATCTACGCTTGTTGAAGGTGAAATTTAGAAATAGAACAATTCCTTCTGTCGTGTATCCTCGATTAATGCAACCTCAGATACTATGTTTCAATTTTTGATTCTAGTATTGAGCGAAAGGTTATACCTAGAGGTTCGGGAAATCCTACTCCACGAGTACCGATGGACAGCATAAGGGAAGAAGCGCTACACTTAGGAATCAACAACACGAAAACCTTGGTAGAAATGACCCCTTTCCTTATTGTAATTAGAATTAGGTTCGGGGCTAAAAGAATGGTTGGGGCAACAAACATCCATCTCGTTCGTACTTTGGATATCAATATAACCATCGAAGGCTGTTGAAGTGACTAATTCCGGGAAATTAGGAGGCGTTGAAAACAAAGAAATTGTTGGAGTTCTTTTTTATATCTAATCTAGTCCCAAGTGTGGAGAAAAGATCTCTTGCAGGAAGGTTGGCTAGAGATTTTTTGTAAAAACACTAGCCCCGCTTAGTCCATAATGAGAATATTATTAGAGTTTTGGATTTCATGGATTATTCTCCTTATGCACATAAGGGAGGAGCCGTATGAGATGCAAGTCTCGCGTACGGTTCTGGAACGGAGATTCTTTTAATTGAATGGCGACCGTAACGGATGTCGGCTCAATCCGAAGGAAATTATGCGGAAGCTTTACAGAATTATTATGAAGCTATGCGACTAGAAATTGATCCCTACGATCGAAGTTATATACTCTATAATATAGGTCTTATTCATACAAGTAATGGAGAACATACGAAAGCTTTGGAATATTATTTTCGAGCACTAGAACGAAATCCATTCTTACCACAAGCTTTTAACAATATGGCCGTGATCTGTCATTACGTGCGACTATCTTCACTATAGAAATAGAAGGAAAAAAGAAAAAAGGGGCTTTCTACATACGTATCGTCTAAACTAACGATTTTTATCAGCTGTAGTAAAGAAAAAAAATTTCACTGAAATTTAAATATGAAGAAATAGATATACCTAGCTACTTTGTCTATGGATAAAAAAAGGATCTAATTCATAGAGGAAGCGCCGTAAAGATCAATTCGCGAGGTTTAGAACCGCAACAATACTAACTGCGTTTTTATCTCATATTCTCATATAATGTATAATGAGATAAAAATTAGGAATTGACTTATGTAATAGAGTCGATCCACTAAAGAGCAGCGGTGTAGGATCAGATCCCAAAGATAGTAAGTCCTTTCTTTCTTAGTAAGGAAAGTCTTTTTCAAAGATTCTATAGCAATTTCTATACGAAACCGAGATAGTTACCTTTCGAAAAATTCTAACAATAGGGGGAATTTCGTCTTCGGAAGGTGGGAAAAAAGCTAAAACGAAATAAAACACAGAAAACCGATTTGTAATGCAAATTGAATCCAAATTTCAGTTTAAAACTTATGTAATACACCTCTGCGGTTAACCCCAAAAATGGGAATAGATCCACGATAAGTTACGTTCAATAGCTAATGGATATAGTAACGGGACACCAAAAGAGTTGATGAGCCGTATGAGGTAGGAAACCCTCAAGTACGGTTCTAAGGGAAGGAATTAATCTACCTAGTCCGACCGGGGAGAACAGGCCATTCGACAGGGTGATTCTGAAATCGCGGAAGTTTGGTTTGATCAAGCCGCTCAGTATTGGAAACAGGCTATAGCACTTACTCCTGGTAATTATATTGAAGCACACAATTGGTTGAGGATCACGAGACGTTTCGAATAAAAGAAGGCGCTTTTTTTCTTATTTTTTTTTTTATAATTAGAATATATTTGATATATTTGATAGTTTTTATATATTAACTATAAAAAATTCATTATGGATTTTGGATTCATTTTTATCTCATTATAAAAAAAAAATGGATTATTCCTTTGCTTTGGCTTTGGGTAAAGGGTCAAGCAGAGAATCCCTTATCTTATATTTATAAACATTCTAAACATTCTATTTTTTTTTTTTTTTATTCTAGAAAAAATTTTATTCTAGAAAAAAAATATTAAATTTTTAATTATTTATATTTTAATTATTTATATTTTATATATCTAAATATTTATTATTTTTTATATATTTTTTTTTATATATTATATATTTAAATTTAATTATTTAATTATTTATAAATTATTTATAAATTTAATTATTTATTTTATATATTTAATATATTTAATTATATATATATTATATATTATATAAATTATATAAAATTAAATATAATATTTTAATTAAATATAAATAAAATATAATATTAAATATAATGTTATAATTATAATATTATAATATTTTATAATAAATAATAATAAATATAAATAATAATAAAATATAAAATAATAAATTTAATAAAAAATAAATTTAATAAAAAATACAAAATTATTGTATTAGAATACAAAAGAAAATATTTTATTCCAATATTCCAATTTTATTCAAAATTCAAAGAAATTAAAATTTAAACTAATCTATAGAAACCAATCTTTAATATTTAAATTATTAAAATTTAAAGTAATAACTAAATTATACTAAAAAAAATTAGTATAATTTAGTTAATTATACCATGATATTTCCTAAGAACGGCAGCTCACTTGATTTGGGATGGAGTAATTAATTCCTATCATCAGGTTGTACAAACGAATCATTTTTACAGTGATCCAAAGCCTGAAAAGGGTTGTATGAGATTGAAAAGGTCCGTTGAGCGCCTCTTGGCTATGTCATAATAGATCCGAACACTTGCCCCGGATCGACTTCTAGATCATAATTACTCTAGTAAAGAACTAAAGAAACCGATAGAAAAATAGAACAAAACTAATTCTAGAAATATCTAGAAATATCTATTAAATAAAGGTTTACTAATTATAATTTGATTTGAATTTGATTGTGGCGGGTCTCTTTGTATGTGTTGTCCGGAAAGAGGAGGACTCAATGATTATTCGTTCCCCGGAACCAGAAGTAAAAATTTTGGTGGATAAGGATCCCGTACAAACTTCTTTCGAGGAATGGGCCAAACCGGGTCATTTCTCAAGAACAATAGCCAAAGGACCTGAAACTACCACGTGGATCTGGAATCTACATGCCGATGCTCACGATTTTGATAGCCATACCAGTGATTTGG